AGGAATAGCAAATCTAAAGAGAGGCAAAAGGCTTTTCATAATTTTTTTTTGTTCTTTTTTACGAATTTGATAAAGCTAAATAGACAGATCTAAAAATTCATTTCGGATAATTGAACCTTCTCAAACTGTTTCTTTTTAAGAACCAAAAAGATTTGTGCCAAAACAACCGATCCTAAGAAGAACAAAAGACCTTGGACACGTAATGGATCTTGAAGTACTATTTCCGCATCCCCCTGACCAAATCCACCCACATTAGGATTACTCGTTAATGGTTGATCGAGTTTAATGGATTCGCCCTCTGAAACAAGAAGTTCGAGGCCTCGAGGGATAATATCAATCACTTCGCGTCCATTCGATGCATCCACTATGGTTATTTCGTATCCCCCTTTTTCTTTTCGTAAAATTTTGCTTATTATCCCTCCTGCCGTAGCATTATAAACTGTATTGTTACTTTTGCTACCATCAGGATAAATCTGACCCCTTCCCCTGTTTCCACCTACGTATATAGGATATTTTAAGAAGTGAACATCTTTATTAGTAGCAGGGTCTGGGGCAAGAATAGGAAAGGTTATTTCACTATATTTTTGACCAGGAACAGGACCTATTACAAGAATATTTTTTTTATTGGGGCGATAATTCTGAAAAGACAGATTTCCTATCTTTTCTTTCATCTCGGGTGAAATACGATCGGGGGGGGCTAATTCAAATCCCTCCGGTAAAATAAGAACAGCTCCCACATTCAAAGCTCCTTTTTTACCATTAGCTAGAACTTGTTTTAGTTGCATATCATAAGGAATTTTAACAACTGCTTCAAATACAGTATCAGGAAGTACCGTTTGTGGAACCTCAATATCCACGGGCTTATTAGCTAAATGGCAATTGGCACATACAATACGCCCAGTTGCCTCTCGTGGATTTTCATAATTCTGCTGGGCAAAAATCGGATATGCACTTGAAATGGATGCCCAAGTTATTATATATATCATGAGTGAGACAGATATGGAGCGAGTAATCTCTTCCCTTATCCAAGAAAAGGTATTTCTAGTTTGCATGGTCCAATCATTTATCCCGAAAATTTCTACAATAAAGTTAGGTAGGTCGATAATATACTTCCCTAGCCACAATTCTGCTATTTACATTTACTGAAAAAAATCTTTTGTGTTGAAATATACAAGGAATCCCTCATGGGTAAAAAGAGTAAAGTAAATACGACTTTGATTTGGTTATGATGTATGATTTGGTTATGATGTATAAGGTACGAAAGATTAAAATTGGATCAGTGAATCATTTTTTAGTCGTTTATTGCATGATAAATCACTACAAGTGACGGAGATACACGATTTAAATAACGAAAGATCCAATATTTAAAAATTGTATCAAGAATGACTGGAAAGGTAGAAACTAGACCAGATAAAATTTGCTCATAATGAGCAAACCCAAAATCTTTGTAAATATAACCAATCATTAGTTCCCAACCGTGAGGCGAATGGAATCCGATACATAAATCAGTTAATAAAAGAATCGAAAAAGCTTTAATTGTATCACTTAAATTATATAGGAATTCTTGAACCCAAGAATTCAGAATAAAAAGCTTTTCCTTACCCCAAAAGGAATAACCACTTAGAATAACGAAAGATATTAGATTTGTCGAGAAGTGCAAGATTGTATGGATACGATACTCATTGTGTATCTTGATGAATTGGATCGTTTCTTTGTGGATTCCTAGACGAAATTGTTGTAAATCGGTTTCTGGGTATTCCTTTATCATTTCATCGAGCTGGAATAGTTCCTCTAATTGTATGAATTTTTCTAGAACACTTTTTTCTTGAATATCATTCAAAAAAGTTTCACATTGTCTAGTATTCCACCAATTAGTAATCCAAGTTTTCAAACTTTTATTACAGCAGAGAGAGATCAACCAGGGCAAAAAGACTATAGATGTAAAATAAAAAAAAGGAATGAATGCTTTCTTTTTTGGCATTTTGAATCTGTGAATTGTTAATGAACCTACCTCATTTGTTGATTCTATTAGATCTAATATTTCTATCGAGCATGAGTTTCTATTCTAATTCCAATAGAATGTAGTGAGCCTATGAATCTATTTTCTCTTTTTCTGTTGATTCAATACTGAGTATTTGCTTTGAATCTAGAAAGAATACAGAAATAGACTCAGAATACACTTCCAACTTGAATCAAGAAAAAATTGGGGGTTTCCAGGATGTTATTCCCCCTTTTTTCGATCAATACTAATTTCGAGACGAAGAAACTCCTTTTCTTTTCTATCAAATATATCAAAAAAACGAGCATAAAAGAATAGATGAATATTCAATTGACAAAAAAAAAAAAAGAAAGAAATTCTTTAGTTTTTTCTTCCTACTGCCAAAGCATTTAGTCTTTTAAAATTAATTCATTTCAAAATACTTCAATTGGTACACGCAAGAAGTAAGCCAATTCAGCAGCTTTTTGCTCAATTTCTCGTGTAGTAAAATTTTCATCAGTACGAATTAAAGGAATAGCCCCTTGACCTCGAATTTCCATATAAAGGACACGCCGAGCAGAAACACCCTCTTTAACTTCTATTCTGATGGACTGAATATCTTTCATAAAGAATCGTAAAAAGATGCGACGACTTTTTCCAGGAAATCCCCAACGAAAAATACGCACTATTCCTTCTTTTCGGTCGAAAAGATCATAACCACTACCCACATTCCACAAAATAGTGCACCACAAATAGCAACTAATAAAGAGACCTGCGATCCCATAGAAAGACATCACAATCCCTTGTGGAAAAAAAATGATTTGCTGAGACGGAAATAACGATATAACATTTCTACCAAGATAACTGGAAGTTCCAACCAATAAGAATCCTAATGAACCTAAAAATAGGATAAAGGCCCAGCAGAAATTACTTGTTTTTCGAGACCCCGTTATAAATTCTATCCATATAGATTCTGATCGCCAACTCATATATATTAGATCCAGTTATACAATTTTTTGGAATTGAGAAAATATGACTTTCCTTTTTTTGTTTTCAAAGTAACTCTCATCAACTATTTTGTTGTGAACCTTTACCTTAGGAGTAATTCATAGAATTTTTTATATCTTAAATAATAACATCTCCTTCCTTTATATGATCCCCTATAGCTATATACATACAAATAAATAGATTGACTTGAATTTCATACATCGGCCCGCTGATGATTCATTTTTTTCTTTCAAAAAAGCGCAAATTTATTTATGTTTACACATGCATAAGAGCTTTTTTTATTTATGTTTGTAGGAATCTATGTGTTATATAATATTCTACCAAATGGGTCGTATCGAATCGAAGTTTTTAAAATAAAAAAAGGAGTGATACGATTAGGTCGCAGCCGATCTAAAAAATCTTATTTTTTTGAATATGAAGAAATAAAGAAGCCATTGCAATTGCCGGAAAGACTAGGCCTACTAAAGGCACAAAAATAGAGGGTAAGTTATTGAAAGTTGTCATAAAATGGGTACCTCAATTTAATATTTGTACCTGTTATTGTTATATTCTGAATTCTAAAGATATCTTAGAATATCTTGTATTTTTATTATTTCTATTATATATATTATATAATTATACTAAGTATCTTTAAGTAAATATATATCTAATACTAATATACAACCTAATAGAAATATATAGAATAGAACCTAATAGAAATAGAATAAAAAAATAGGTACAAGAAACGCCAAACTAAATAAATGGACTTATTAATCTTTCAAAATAAAATAGATGTATCATAATCCCCTTGTTAGATTTATTATTCTTTTTGTCTTATAATAGTCATTAATAAAGAAAAAATTTTATTCCATTACAAATTTCTACAAAATGGAAGACTCTCTATAGATCTGTATATATCTCTATTTGAATTATCTATACATATGCAAGCAAGGGAGGAAAATGAACTTTTTTTTATTTGTCTAGTCTAATTTGAACTTCCCCAAAGCAAAAATTCACTTTTTAGCTTGTTGATAAAGGTTTACTGAGTAGTAAACAAGAATCTCGATAAAAAAAAAAAGATTCGAAAGAAAAATGAATTTTTCAGGGTTTTCGTTTAATTCTGATAAACTAACCGTTCTATTTGATTTAATTTTTGTTCAAAGGAAAAAAAGCATGGAGCTGAAATAACTCGCTCAGAACACCTTTTAAAAGATTACGTGGTACAATTGCATCCAATAAGCCCTTACGTAATAAAGATTCAGCCGCTTGTGAACCTTCAGGCACGGCTTTTTTCAATGTTTGTTCAATTACTCTTTTACCCGCAAATGCAATATAGGCATAGGGTTCGGCAATAATGATATCCCCCAACATCCCAAAACTAGCTGTCACCCCACCGGTAGTAGGAGATGTAAGAATTGATATATAGAATAACTTTTTACTTGATTGATAATCACATAAAACTGAAGAAATTTTAGCCATTTGCATCAAACTTAAACTTCCTTCTTGCATTCGTGCTCCTCCGGAAGAACACACTAAAATAAGAGGTAAACATTGATTGGTAGCATACTCGATCAAACGAGTTATTTTTTCGCCTACTACGGATCCCATACTACCCCCCATAAACTGAAAATCCATAACCCCAAGGGCTACCGGAATACCGTTTAGTTGACCTGTACCTGTTTGAACAGCGTCAGTCAATCCTGTAGTTTTTTGAGCAGAGTCAATACGATTTTTATAAGGTTCCTCCTTCGAATGAAATTTAATGGGATCCGCAGAGACCATGTCTTCATCCATAGGATTCCAAGTACCCGGATCAATCGAAAGCTCGATTCTCTCTGAACTACTCATTTTCAAATAATGTCCACATTGTTCACAAACATTCATTTTGACTTTCTTATACATTAATCCATAACAATTGTCGCATTGAATCCACAATTGATTGTAGTTTTGAGTTATATCGAAATCCTTAGAACTTATTAAATTACTACGATTCCTATTGGTTCTTATCTTGTAATTTTTGCTTTCCCGAATCTTT